CGAGCGCAACGACGAAAAACAATTATTTGGGAACTGTTTCAAACAAATGTGCATTCCCCCCTTTTTTTGGACAGACTCGAAAAATTTCTTTTTTTTTCTTTTGATATTTCTGAAATAATGAAAATACTGTTTATACATCAAATGTGTAAAAAAAAAGAATTAACAATTTCGAATTCTACTAAAGAAAAAACAAAAGAAAGTGAGAAAAAAAAAGAAGACAACCGAAAAGAAGAAAAAAGAGAAGAAAAAGACCGAATAGAAATAGCGGAAGCCTGGGATAGCATTTTATTTGCTCAAGTAATAAGGGGTTGTGTTTTAGTAACTCAATCAATTCTTAGAAAATATATTCTATTACCTTCATTAATAATAGCTAAAAATAGCATCCGTATGTTATTATTTCAATTTCCCGAATGGTCGGAGGATTTTCAAGATTGGAATAGAGAAATGCATGTTAAATGTACTTATAATGGGGTGCAATTATCAGAAACAGAATTTCCGAAAAACTGGTTAACAGACGGTATTCAAATTAAAATCCTATTTCCTTTTCGTCTAAAACCGTGGCATAGATCTAATCGAAAATCCCCTGCTAAAGAACCAATGAAACAGAAAAAGCAAAAAAATGATTTCTGCTTTTTAACAGTTTGGGGAATGGAAAGTGAACTGCCTTTTGGGTCTCCAAAAGGAGGACTTTCACTTTTCGGACCCCTCGTTACAAAATTTGAAAAAAAACTTAGACAGTTGAAAAAAAACAGTTTTCTAGTTCTAAAAATTTTAGAGGAAAAAAGAAAACTCGTTCTAAATTTATCAAAAGAAAAAAAAAATTTGATCATCAAAAGGATTCTATTTATAAAAGAAATAATAAACAAACTTTCAAAAATAAATCCAATTCTATTATTTCGATTTAGAGAAGTAGAAGAAGTAGATGAATTGCCTGAAACTCAAAAAGAAAAAGATTTGGTAATAAATAATTGGATGATTCATAAATTTTCTACCCAAATTCGATCTAGGAATTGTACAAATTATTCATTGATCGAAAAAAAAATGAAAGATCTGACTGTTAGAACAAGCAAAATTCAAAACCAAATAGAAAAAATTACAAAAGACAATAAAAAAAGATTTCGAATATTAGAGAGAAATACTACTGCTAACAAAATAAGTTATAATAGTCAAAAATTACAATTAAAATTATCAAAAAATATTTCGCAGATATTAAAAAGAAGAAATACTCGATTGGTTCGTAAATCAAAGTTGTTTATAAAAATTTTGATGGAAAGGATATACATAGACATCGTTCTAGGTATCATGAATAGTCCGAGGATCAATGCCCAACTTTTGCTTAAATCAAGAAGAAAAATTTTTAATAAAAATAATAATGAAGGAAATCACAAAAGAATTGAGAAAACAAATCAAAATACAATTAAGTTTATTTCACTTATAAAAAAATCATTAAATAATAGTAATATTAGTCTTCTTACTAAGAATTCCCAACTTTTTTGTAACCTATCTTCTTTGTCGCAAGCATATGTATTTTACAAATTATCACAAACACAAATTTTTAACTTTTATAAGTTAAGATCTGCTGTTCAATATCAGGAGGGATTTCTTTTTATTAAAATTAAAAAAGAAATCCATTTTTTTTTTTTGACCCAAGGTTTATTTCATTCCGAATTAAAAGATAAAAATCGTCAAAATTCTGTACCAAATCAATGGAAAAACTGGTTGATAATGAGTCATTATCAATATAAATATGATTTAGGGAAGATAAAATGGTCTAAATTAATGCCACAAAAGTGGCGAAATCAAATCAATCAACACCATATGATTCAAAATCAAAATTTAAACAAATGCAATTTCTATGAAAAAGAACAATTAATTGAAAAAAAAAACGATTTTGAACCAGACTCATTATCAAATTACAAAGATAATTTTAAAAAATATTATGAATATAATGTTTTATCATCGAAATCCATTACTTATGACAATAAGAAAGATTCATATAGTTCTAGGCCATCATTACAAAAATTACCATTCAAAATAAATAAAAAGCTTTTTTATAATAACCAGACAGGTAAAAGCAAAATAGTCAATATCCCTCTAAATAATTATATACTCGAAGATGATATTCACAATAGCGAAAAAAGATCAGATAGAAAATATTTTGATTGGAGAATTCTCCATTTTTGTCTTAGAAAGAAGGTCGATATTGAATCCTGGATCCATACCGGAAGTAACGACAATAAAAATGCCAATACTGAGACTAATAAATATCAAATAATTGATAAAGTTGATAAGAAAAATCTTTTTTTTCTTACAATTATTCAAAATAAAGAAGTCAATTCATCCAAAAAAAAAAAAAACCTTTTTGATTGGATGAGAATGAATGAAGAAATATTAAATCGTCCTATATACAATTTTGAGCTTTGGTTCTTTCAAAAATTGTTGATACTTTTCAACGCATATAATATAAAGCCCTGGGTAATACCAACAAAATCACTTCTTTTAAATTTTCATTTAGATGAAAATGTTTGTGAAACTAACAAAATTAATGAAAAGAAAAATAGCAATCTTTTTATATCATCAAATAAAAAAAAATCTATTGAATTAGAGAATCAAAACCCGACAAAAAAAGAATCTGAGGGCCAAGTCAATCTTGGATCAGTTCGCGAAAATCAAGAAAAAGATGTTGCAGAAGATTATGTAGGATCCGAAATGAAAAAACGTAGAAAGAAAAAAAAATACAAAAGTAATACGGAAGCGGAGCTTGATTTCTTTCTAAAAAGATATTTGCGTTTTCAATTAAGATGGGATGATTCTTTCAATCAAAAAATAATCAATAATATCAAAGTATATTGTCTTCTTCTTAGACTGACAAATCCACGAGAAATTATTCTCTCCTCTATTCAAAGAGGGGAAATGAGTCTGGGTATTCTGATGATTCATAAGAATTTAACTCTTACAGAATTGATGAAAAAAGGAATATTGATTATCGAACCTGTGCGTTTGTCCGTAAAAAATAATGGACAATCTCTTTTGTATAACACCGCAGTGATTTTATTGATTCATAAGAGCAAACAAGAAATTTCCAAAAGATACAGAGAAAAAAGCTATGTCGATAAAAAATATTTGATCGAATCTATTGAAAACCATCCAACAACTCAAACTGACAATGGGAAAAAAAAGGATTATGATTTACTTCTTCCTGAAAATATTTTATCCCCAAAAAGTCGTAGAGCATTGAGAATTCGAATTTCTTTCAATTCGAAAAAGAAAAATGATATTCACAAAAATAAAGAAATTTTGTATGATAATAATTGTACGATAAAAAAGGGGAATTACATCCTGAGTAAAAGCAAACATTTTGATAGATTTGATAGAAATAAAAATAAACTAATTAAATTAAAACTTTTTCTTTGGGCCAATTATCGATTGGAAGATTTAGCGTGTATGAATCGTTATTGGTTTGATACCAATAATGGCAGTCGGTTCAATATGGTAAGGATATATATCTATCCCCCGTTAAAACTTCAGTGAGACCTTTTTTCCATTCCCAGAACATGTCTTCTTTAGTTTACTATATGAAAACTATATGAAAACAAGAAAGTAGAAAATGCATTGTTTTCCATTTTATGCTGATACATGTAAATCCATCAGATAGAAATTCGAGCAACAAAAGAATTAATGGTATTTTTTTACTTGAAATTTGCATTTTCAAATTGTAGAAATAATTTTCATTTTTTCTCTTTTGTATTGTAAACGAAGAAATCATCTTTTTCTATTTTCTATATCTATATAGGCAAGTCCAAAAATTGGATTGATTAATGGTCAATTTTATTTCACAAAGTTAGGAATTCCTAACTTTGTGAAAATTATTATATATATTGAATTACACTAATTAATAATACTAATTAATTAAACTAACCTAACATTATAATTACTGATCCATAAAAATATTAAAAAGCGGAGGAGTTGTGTTTTATGGTCAAAAATTTATTCATTTCAGTTATTTCACAAGAAAAAAAAGAAGAAAAAAGGGGATCGGTTGAATTTCAAATAGTGAATTTCACTAATAAAATAAAAAGACTTACTTCACATTTGGAATTACATAGAAAAGACTATTTATCTCAGCGGGGTTTACGGAAAATTCTAGGAAAACGGCAACGACTTCTGTCTTATTTGTTAAAAAAAAAAAAAAATAGAGTAGGTTATAAAGAATTAATTAGCAAATTGGATATTCGGGAGTCAAAAATCCCTTAAATTGAAGAATTTTTTAGTAGTTGATTTATTACATCTTGAATTTTGATAAACTTCTTTTCATTTTCAATAATTCGCGAAACAATGAATCGAGGAACCCCTTATGAATGTGCCAGACACAAGAGAAAGCCTTATGATAGTCAATATGGGCCCCCACCACCCATCAATGCATGGCGTTCTTCGACTAATTGTTACTCTAGATGGTGAAGATGTTGTTGACTGTGAACCCATATTAGGTTATTTACACAGAGGAATGGAAAAAATTGCGGAAAACCGAACAATTATACAATATTTACCTTATGTGACACGTTGGGATTATTTAGCAACTATGTTCACAGAAGCAATAACAGTAAACGGACCAGAACAGTTGGGAAATATTCAAGTACCTAAAAGAGCCAGTTATATCAGAGTAATTATGTTAGAGTTGAGTCGTATAGCTTCTCATCTGCTATGGCTTGGTCCCTTTATGGCAGATATTGGTGCCCAGACTCCTTTTTTCTATATTTTTAGAGACAGAGAGTTAGTATATGATTTATTCGAAGCTGCCACTGGTATGAGAATGATGCATAATTATTTTCGTATCGGAGGAGTAGCGGTTGATCTACCTTATGGTTGGATAGATAAATGTTTGGATTTCTGCGATTATTTTTTAACAGGAATTGCTGAATATCAAAAACTTATTACGAAAAATCCCATTTTTTTAGAACGAGTTGAAGGGGTAGGTATTGTTGGTACAGAGGAAGCAATAAATTGGGGTTTATCAGGACCAATGCTACGAGCTTCTGGAGTACAATGGGATCTTCGTAAGGTTGATCATTATGAGTGTTACGATGAATTTGATTGGGAAGTTCAGTGGCAAAAAGAAGGAGATTCATTAGCTCGTTATTTAGTCCGAATTGGCGAAATGACGGAATCAATAAAAATTATTCAACAGGCTATGGAAGGAATTCCTGGGGGGCCCTATGAAAATCTGGAAACCCGATTATTTGATAGACAAAGGGATCCAGAATGGAATGATTTTGAATACCGATTCATTAGTAAAAAAGCTTCTCCTACTTTTGAATTACCAAAACAAGAACTTTATGTAAGAGTCGAAGCCCCAAAGGGTGAATTGGGAATTTTTCTGATAGGGGATCGTAGCGGTTTTCCTTGGAGGTGGAAAATTCGATCGCCGGGTTTTATCAATTTACAAATTCTTCCTCAATTAGTTAAAAGAATGAAATTGGCCGATATTATGACAATCCTAGGGAGTATAGATATCATTATGGGGGAAGTTGATCGTTGAAATGATAATGAATATAACAGATATAATTGATATAATAGAAATGAATTCTTTTTCTAGATTGAGATTGGAATCTTTAAACGAGATCTATGGAATTCTATGGATGCTTTTCCCTATTTTTATTCTGATATTGGGAATCATGATAGGTGTATTAGTAATTGTGTGGTTAGAAAGAGAAATATCTGCAGGGGTGCAACAACGTATTGGACCTGAGTATGCCGGTCCTTTTGGAGTTCTTCAAGCACTAGCGGACGGGACAAAATTACTTTTCAAAGAGAATCTTTTTCCGTCTCGAGGAGACACTCGTTTATTCAGTCTTGGACCAGCCATAGCAGTCATATCAACTCTATTAAGCTATTCCGTAATTCCTTTTAGCTATCACCTTGTTTTAGCTGATCTAACTATTGGTGTTTTTTTATGGATTGCCATTTCAAGTATTGCCCCTATTGGCCTTCTTATGTCAGGGTATGGATCAAACAATAAATATTCCTTTTTAGGTGGTCTACGAGCTGCTGCTCAATCAATTAGTTATGAAATACCATTAACTCTCTGTGTATTATCCATATCTCTACGTGCGATTTGTTGAAACAGAAAGTTTTCCCTATTCTTTCTTTTTTTGTTATAAACAAAAAAAAAAAGTGAAATGAATTGAATAGATATTTTCTATTTTTTATTAATCATTTTCCGTGATGAACTGAATTGGATAGTTATATGAGTGAAAGAAAACAGCTTCAAAATTGGCAGTAAACAAATTGAGACTCGTTTCCTATGTACAAGAGTAAAGCAGAAATCAAAAGATAACATAGTTTGTCCCAAGATTGGTTGATTATTTATCCTAGCTTGAAGCGGGCTCAAAAGATAAACCGGAGGCAGTTTTTACTATTTACTATCATTTAGATTTCATCTATTGCCATAATGTTACGAGTGATTGAGGAAAAATGGGCGGATGGGTAGAAACACAAAGATACACAAAGGATTCGTAATAGAGATTATTGAAATTATCCAAAAGAAAAGGATATTTCTCCTAATATGAAAAAAAGAATATAAATTGAGGCTTTAATTTGGTAGAAATGATCAGGTAGTACTCCTCATGATTCCGATCCAGAGCTTTTTCCTACTTACCAATAAAAAAATGACTATCAGGAACGAAGGAATCCTTTACTTTATTTATTCGAATTTAGGCTAAGCCCCCTTTTTCCGAACGAAGAAGAGGAACGAAAAAAAAAAAAATAGAAATTTCTAATTAAATAATTAAAATCTCTTTTTTCCATTTTAATTATTTAATTAGAAATTGGTGTCATATTGCTAAACTAGTAGAATGTCTAATTCATTTTCGTGATTAAAAAGGATAAGTTGAAATATCTATTGATATGTTTACCAAAAAATAGTTGGACTTTTTATAAATAGTATTTTATTGAAAAATTTCAGCTATTACTCAAGAAAGAAAAATGAAAATTCTTAAAGGATAAGATAAATTCAGAAGTTTGTTTAGTATTCTAACAGACAGAATTTCATTGGTCGAATTTGAAACTGTCCGAGAAATTTTGCTCCTATTTATCCTACATTTGATTATATTTATCCTACAAATATAGCAATATAGCAAGATAAATACCATCGGACCTTTAGATTTTTTATCGCCTTAGAGGAGCCGTATGAGGTGAAAATCTCATGTACGGTTCTGTACTAGCGTGAGAACAGTGATGTTATCGCCGACTAGGATTATCTAACAGTTCAAGTACAGTTGATATAGTTGAAGCACAATCAAAATATGGTTTTTGGGGGTGGAATTTTTGGCGGCAACCTATAGGGTTTATCATTTTTTTCATTTCTTCCTTAGCGGAATGTGAGAGATTGCCCTTTGATTTACCAGAAGCAGAAGAAGAATTAGTAGCAGGTTATCAAACCGAATATTCGGGTATTAAATTTGGTTTATTTTATGTTGCTTCCTATCTAAACTTATTAGTTTCGTCATTATTTGTAACAGTTCTTTACTTGGGTGGTTGGCATATCTCTATTCCATTGCTTCCTGAATTTTTTGAGCTAACTAAAGTAAATGGAGTCTGTGGAACAATAATGGGGATCTTTATTACATTAGTTAAAAGTTATTTGTTCTTGTTCATTTCTATCACAATAAGATGGACTTTACCTAGACTAAGAATGGATCAACTATTAAATCTTGGATGGAAATTTCTTTTACCTATATCTCTTGGTAATTTAGTATTAACAACTTCTTTCCAATTATTTTCACTCTAAAACAATCTTTTTTTTTTTTCTAGTTACTACTTGTCTCAAAAAGAGAAAGAAATAAACATAAAATTATCCATAGATTTTCATCCTATGTTCCCTATGGTAACTGGTTTTATAAATTATGGTCAACAAAGCGTACGAGCTACAAGGTATATTGGTCAAAGTTTCATTATTACTTTATCCCACGCAAATCGTTTACCTATAACTATTCAATATCCTTATGAAAAATTAATCACATCAGAACGTTTTCGTGGTCGAATCCATTTTGAATTTGATAAATGCATTGCTTGTGAGGTATGTGTTCGTGTATGTCCTATAGATCTCCCTGTTGTTGATTGGAAATTGGAAACTGAGATTCGAAAAAAACGCTTACTTAATTACAGTATTGATTTTGGAATCTGTATATTTTGTGGGAACTGCATTGAGTATTGCCCAACAAATTGTTTATCAATGACTGAAGAATACGAGCTTTCTACTTATGATCGTCACGAATTGAATTATAATCAAATTGCTTTAGGCCGTTTACCGATGTCAGTAATTGACGATCCCACCATAAAAAAATTTTGAATTCGCCTCAAAAAGAGGTAAACTTTCTTTGGAAAAAAAAAAGACTTTACAATTATTAAATGAAGATTGAGTTTTAATTTAACGGAATAAAATAGAAAATGGGGTTTCTTTTATTTTGCGTAGTCAATTTATTTACAAATTCCAAACATTTCTATTTTATTAATTTAATTAGTAAATTAGTAAAAATCACCTCATGTTTTCATTTAGATGGAAAATCCATTCTATTCGAAAAATAGATTTTATTAATATATCTGTAATTCGCTCCATAATTATTTCGAAATTGGAAATATCGAATTCTATTTTTTTAAAGAAAGAATGAGATTAGTTTAATAACTATATCTGCAGTAATTTATACTATACCTGGTAAGATTTAATTCAATTAGGAACCTATTCTAAAATAGAAAAATAATAATAAAAGAGTTTTTCCTGGTCGGATCAAGAAGGTCATGAGAAAACAATTCGATTTTTTTTATCTCTAATTTTACATACAATGGATTTGCCGGGACCAATACATGATTTTCTTTCAGTTTTTCTAGGATTAGGTCTTATATTAGGAGGGCTAGGGGTAGTATTCCTTACTAACCCAATTTATTCGGCCTTTTCATTAGGATTCGTCCTTGTTTGTATATCCTTATTCTATATTTTATCAAACGCCCATTTTGTAGCTGCTACACAACTCCTTATTTATGTGGGGGCTATAAATGTTTTAATTTTATTTGCTGTGATGTTCCTGAATGATTCAGAATATTACAATGATTTTCATCTGTGGACTGTTAGAGATGGGATTACCTCCTTAGTTTGTACAAGTATTTTTGTTTCACTAATTACTATTATTCCAGATACATCATGGTACGGGATTATTTGGACTACAAGAAAAAATCAAATTATAGAGCAAGATTTGATAAGTAATGGCCAACAACTTGGAATTAATTTATCAACAGATTTTTTTCTTCCATTTGAATTTATTTCAATAATTCTTTTACTTGCTTTGATAGGCGCCATTGCGATGGCTCGTCGGTAAAAAATCTTATAATTTGAAATTTGAAACCAGAATCAAAATTCACCTTTGTTCTATCTTATCACATCTATTTTACTTCAATTGGATTTGCTTCTATTTGAAGATTATTCATATATAAATTTTATTATTTGATTTATTACAGTATCTTTTACAGTATCTTTTTTTTTTTTATTCAATCTTTGTAATATTCTTATTCTAGTCAATCCAATCTCTTAATGTTGAATTATTGTTCCTATTGAGAAGCGAAATTTGTAATAATAATAAGGAGTTGGTCGATGATGCTCGAACATGTACTTGTTTTGAGTGCCTATTTATTTTCTATCGGTATCTATGGATTGATCACGAGTCGAAATATGGTTAGGGCCCTTATGTGCCTTGAACTTATTTTGAATGCTGTTAATATCAATTTTGTAACATTTTCTGATTTTTTTGATAGTCGACAATTAAAAGGAAATATTTTTTCCATTTTTGTTATAGCTATTGCAGCAGCTGAAGCGGCTATTGGACTGGCTATTGTTTCGTCAATTTATCGTAACAGAAAATCCATCCGTATCAATCAATCTAATTTGTTGAATAAGTAATCTTAAAAAATGGAATATTCATTAACTCAAATTGGCATACATGATATGTAAGATATCAAACATGTTTGTGAAAACGTAAGAAATTAAAGTATCTTAGTTCTTTCATGAATTGATTTGAAATCGGAATTTTGAAAAGAAAATTTCTGGTAAATCGTTGATTCATCTGGTATCTAAATATATGATTCAGTTATAAATTGACTAGATTGAAAATTTATGACATTCAGAAAAAAAATTGATAGATCCAATGTCACATTCAGTAAAGATTTATGATACATGTATAGGGTGTACTCAATGTGTCCGAGCTTGTCCTACAGATGTATTAGAAATGATACCGTGGGACGGATGTAAAGCGAAACAAATTGCTTCTGCTCCACGAACGGAGGATTGTGTTGGTTGTAAGAGATGTGAATCCGCTTGTCCGACAGATTTCTTGAGTGTTCGAGTTTATTTATGGCATGAAACAACTCGAAGTATGGGTCTAGCTTATTGATCTTTTCTATAAAAAATCCACTTGAACAGATTTGATTTGTTGTTTACCGACAAAAACCCGTGCCCTATAAATTGTTAATTTATAGGGCACGGGTTTTTGTGGTCCAAGCGTATCTTGTATTTACCACGAATTCTTTTCCTTGGTTAACATTATTTGTAGTTTTACCGATATCCGCGGGGTTTTTAATTTTCTTTTTACCTCATAGAGGTAATAAGGTAATTCGCTGGTATACTATAAGTATTTGTATTTTAGAGCTCCTTTTAATGACTTATATATTTTCGTATTATTTCAAATTGGATGATCCATTAATACAATTAACAGAGAGTTCTAAATGGATAAATTTTTTGAATTTTTACTGGAGATTGGGAATAGATGGGATCTCTTTAGGACCTATTTTTTTGACCGGATTTATCACTACTTTAGCTACTTTAGCAGCTCGGCCAGTTACCCGGGATTCTCGCTTATTCTATTTTCTGATGTTAGCAATGTATAGTGGTCAAATAGGATTATTTTCTTCTCAAGATCTTTTACTTTTTTTCATCATGTGGGAATTAGAATTAATTCCCGTTTATCTACTTTTATCCATGTGGGGGGGAAAGAAACGTCTATATTCAGCTACAAAGTTTATTTTGTATACTGCAGGAAGCTCCGTTTTTTTATTAATGGGAGCCTTGGGTATTGCTTTATATGGTTCCAATGAACCAACATTCAATTTTGAAACATCAGCCAATCAACCATATCCCGCGGTACTAGAAATATTCTTCTATAGTGGATTTCTTATTGCTTTTGCTGTCAAATCGCCGATTATACCCTTACATACATGGTTACCGGACACCCACGGAGAAGCACATTACAGTACTTGTATGCTTTTAGCCGGAATCTTATTAAAAATGGGAGCGTACGGATTAGTTCGAATCAATATGGAATTGTTACCTCACGCCCATTCCATATTTTCCCCTTGGTTAATAATAGTGGGTGCAATGCAAATAATCTATGCAGCTTCAACATCTTCTGGTCAGCGAAATTTAAAAAAAAGAATAGCCTATTCTTCTGTATCTCATATGGGTTTCATAATTATAGGAATTTACTCTATAAGTGATATGGGACTCAATGGGGCCATTTTACAAATAATATCGCATGGATTTATTGGCGCTGCGCTTTTTTTCTTGGCCGGAACAAGTTATGATAGAATACGTCTTGTTTATCTTGACGAAATGGGTGGAATGGCTACTCCAATGCCAAAAATATTCACACTATTCAATATCTTATCAATAGCTTCCCTTGCATTACCGGGCATGAGTGGTTTTTTTTCGGAATTGATAGTCTTTTTGGGGATACTTACCACAGAAAAATATCTTTTAATGTCAAAAATAATAATTTCTTTTGTAATGGCAGTTGGAATGCTATTAACTCCTCTTTATTTATTATCAATGTTACGTCAGATGTTCTACGGATACAAGTTATTTAATGCCCTAAACTCTTATTGTTTTGATTCTGGGCCGCGGGAATTATTTGTTTCTTTTTCGATCCTTCTGCCTGTAATAAGTATTGGTATTTACCCGGATTTTATTTTCTCACTATCAGTTGAGAAAGTCGAAGCTATCATGTCGACCTATTTTTCTAGGTAATTTCAAAATCAAAAGATCGTTTCAAAATAAAATGTAAACGCAATTGCATGATTTTCAAAATAGAAAATCGTTATACAATGCAAAAACACTTCTTTCTTCTGTTAATTTTCAATTTTACAAAAAAAAAAAAAAATGAATTGTAACTACATATCTTTATATCTTTGGCATTTGTGAGAACCTTTTGAATCAAGTAATAGAGTGATTCAAAAGGTTCTCAAATATTTACTGTATTTACTAGAAGCTTCTTCTTCTATATATGCTAGTCTACGGATGTTAAGACACCTTTCCTTCTTCTCAATTCGATGGTAATGGAAATGAACCATAACTATGTAGTCCTATTCCTAATAAATTAACCCCAAAATAGCATATCCAAATTATAAGAAAACCAATAGAAGCGACAATTGCGGAATTAAAGGATTCCAAATTTTTTCGAGTATGGAAATAACTCGCAAATATGGTCCAAGTAATAAATGCCCAAGTTTCCTTTGGGTCCCAATTCCAATATGATCCCCATGCTTCATTGGCCCAGACTGCTCCTGAAAGAATTCCTATGGTTAAAAAGATAAATCCTATACTAATCATACGATAACCCCAATGATCTAATTGTTGAATCAATTGAAACTTATAATAATTCCGAGAAGGAACAAAGGAATTATTTTTCCAAAAATTGGATTTTTTATTGGATTTTTGCGGCGCGTATTGGATCTGATCAAAGGGAAATAAATTAATTAATAAACTATTCCTTTTATTAAAAAATCTTATGACTTTTCGAAATCTAATGACTAAAAGTGCTACTGCTAATAATGATCCACATAAAAGAGCTGCATAGCTCAATATCATCATACTTACGTGCATCATTAACCATTGAGATTGAAGAGCGGGTATTAAGATTTCGGATTGATGCATGTTAGTTAAAAGGCCTGAAGTAGTAAAGCCTTGGGTAAAAAAAGTACTGGGGGCGATTATTGAGCTTAAATAATTTTTATGTTTTTTAAAATACGGAATTATATGAATAATAGAAAAACCCCATGAAAGAAAAATCAAAGATTCATATAAATCACTTACTGGTAAATGACCTGAATAAATCCAACGAGTAACTAATACGCCTGTTATACAGAAAAAAGTAGTTATCATGCCCTTGTCGGATGAATCGGATAGTCCTACAAATTCATCGACTAAGAAACTTATCAAATGAATTATAATTACAATCGAAACGACCGAAAAAGATATATGAGTTAATATATGTTCTAAAGTCGAAAATATCATAATAATTTTAAAAAATTTAAAATAAAAGAAAAAGAGGGAAGTTCCCTCAATTTTTTGAATTTCAATCAGAAATTCAATTCATTATAGAACTTATTCTATGCTTTTGAAAATGAAAACATATTATGCCGCCACTCGGACTCGAACCGAGATGCTCTAGCACTGCTTCCTAAGAGCAGCGTGTCTACCGATTTCACCATAGCGGCTTCCTCAAAATCATATTAACCAATTTTTATTTAATCGTCGAGTTTGAAAGAACCAACGCAATGCACTAGTGTTTTTTAAGAAACACTGCAGAATAATAAATTCAAATTTCTTTAATTAAATTCAATTAAAATAAAGATTTTGACCGTACCACTAAGGATATTTATCCTTATGTTAAGGATCTTTATTTCAATTTAGTTTGTCAATTTTAGTTGACTTAATGATCGTGTTTTTTTTTTTGATTACAATTTCAGTATGACATTTAATATTTAATTAAATGTATTTCCGGAAATGTTATCGTAATTATTAGATTTTCATTCTATAGAGAAATTTTTAGTAAGATTTTGACATCCAATTATCTATTGCTTTGCGCATACCCTCTAAGAAAAACAGGTTTGCATTCTATGTTCCCTAACGTAAAAAAATCTTACGTAATTGACTTGAGAAATTTTTCAGCACAAACGATCTATTTGAATTTTTCATTTTGGATCATTCAAAATTGACACATTGTTAGCCACCTAAATATTAAACTAAATGGGAAATATTTTTTTAGTAATTAGTCAAGTTATATAGTCAAGTTATAAGAAAAAGTGTACCTAATTTAGAAATTCTATTTTCAAATTCGAATGAAACTACTAATGAATTTCTTAAATAGAATTATCTAAAAGACATCCTATGGAAAAACATTTTAGTGACTTTTTTTATCCTATGTCTATATAAAGTAAAAGTGTCAATCCAATAGCCTAATTTTTTCTCTAACTATAATGGAAATGCCAAAATCATTTGCAAAAGGAACTAGTTACTACTTCTGAAAAAAATCTTTTTTGATATTCACTTCTCTAAAATTTAAATACTCCATTTTGATTTTTATTTTGATATGCTGATAGAATTCTTTATCCTTTGTCTATATTCTATATATATATCAAATTTGGCCATCGAAAATAATAGAAATTTGCATTTTTTTTTTAATAACTATTTTGGTCACTAATAGGATCACCATAGCATTTGAACGATTCTAACTTTTTGATTTGAATATGTGAAGTATTTTGAAAATATTTTTCACTAAAAATTAAGAATAGAAAATTCGAGAATTGTATGTAAATTTTCGATATCTTTATTATATTATAAATATTATTAGTATTAGTTTTTGACTGACTTCTTAAAAAATAGAAAATAGTTGATGAATCAGAAACAAGAAAGAAGAAAAAATAAGATTTTTTATGGAACATACATATCAATATTCATGGATCATACCTTTTATTACACTGCCCGCTCCTTTCTTAATAGGAGGTGGGCTTTTGCTTTTTCCGGAGGCAACAAAAAAACTTCGTCGTATATGGGCTTTTCCGAGTGTTTTAGTCTTAAGTATAGTTATGATTTTTTCAGCCGATCTTTCTCTTCAACAAATAAATAGCAGTTCTATCTATCAATATGTATGGTCTTGGACTATCAATAATGATTTTTCTTTAGAGTTTGGATTATTTATTGACTCACTTACTTCTATTTTGTCAATATTAATTAGTACGGTTGGAATTCTGGTTCTTATTTATAGTGACAATTATATGTTTCATGATCAAGGCTATTTGAGATTTTTTGCTTATATGAGTTTTTTCAATACTTCAATGTTGGGGTTGGTTACTAGCTCGAATTTGATACAAATTTATATTTTTTGGGAATTGGTTGGAATGTGTTCTTATCTATTAATAGGTTTTTGGTTTACACGACCTATTGCATCAAATGCTTGTCAAAAAGCATTTGTAACTAATCGTGTAGGGGATTTTGGTTTATTATTAGGAATTTTAGGTCTTTATTGGCTAACGGGTAGTTTCGAATTTCGGGATTTGTTCGAAATATTCAAATTCAATGTGATTTATAACAATAACAATCACGTTAATCTTTTATTTGTTATTTTGTGTACCTTTCTATTATTTTCTGGCGCTATTGCTAAATCCGCCCAATTTCCCCTGCATATATGGTTACCGGATGCCATGGAAGGCCCTACTCCTATTTCGGCTCTCATACATGCTGCTACTATGGTAGCCGCTGGAGTTTTTCTTGTAGCTAGACTTCTTCCTCTCTTCGTAATTATACCTTACATAATGAATCTAATAACTTTGATAGGTATAATAACAATACTATTAGGAGCTACTTTAGCTCTTGCTCAAAAAGATATTAAGAGAAGTTTAGCCTATTCTACAATGTCTCAATTAGGTTATATGATGTTAGCTCTAGGTATGGGGTCGTATCGAGCTGCTTTATTTCATTTGATTACTCATGCCTATTCAAAAGCATTGTTATTTTTAGGATCGGGATCTATTATCTATTCAATGGAAGCTATTGTTGGTTATTCTCCCGATAAGAGCCAAAATATGAGTCTTATGGGGGGTTTAATAAAACATGTTCCAATTACAAGAACGGCTTTTTTAGTAGGAACCCTTTCGCTTTGTGGTATTCCCCCTCTCGCCTGTTTTTGGTCAAAAGATGAGATTCTTAATGATAGTTGGTTGTATTCGCCTATTTTTGCGATACTAGCTTATTTCACAGCAGGATTAACTGCGTTTTATATGTTTCGAGTTTATTTACTTACTTTTGAAGGACATTTCAATGTTTATTTTCACAATTACAGCAGCAAAACAAATAGCTCATTCTATGAAATATCTTTATGGGGTAAAGAAGAAGAAAAAATGTTTCAAAAAATTGGTTTAGTCAAAATGAATAATGATGAAATGAATACTAATGAAATGAATACTAATGAAGGGGCTTCTTTTTTTTCGCGGAAAATATATAAAATTAATGGCAGTGTAATAAATAGTGTACGGCCTTTTATTAGTATTAATCATTTTCGCATTAAAAAAAATATTTTTTCTTACCCCCACGAATCAGATAATACTATGTTATTTCCCATCCTTGTTTTGGTACTATTGACTTTGTTTATTGGAGGTATAGGAATTCCTTTTAATCAATTCAATCAAGAAGGAATCCATTTGGATATATTATCTAAACTATTAACTCCGTCTTTAAACCTTTTGCATCACAATGTAAATAATTCTCTGGATTGGTATGAGTTTTTCACAAATGCAACTTTTTCAGTCGGAATAGCTTATTCCGGAATATTTATAGCATGTTCTTTATATAAGCCTCTCTATTCATCTTTACAAGATTTGGACTTCCTTAATTCGCTTGCTAAAAAAGGTCCCACGAGAATTTTTCGGGACAAAATGATAAATATCATCTATGATTGGTGTTATAACCGCGGTTATATAGATGCTTTGTACGCAATATCTTTAACAAACGGAGTAAGAAGATTAGGGGAAATAGTTGATTTTTTTGATAAACGAGTAATTGAGGGAATTATTAATGGAGTTGGTCTTGCGAATTTCTTTGGAGCCGAAGGGATTAAATATGTAGGAGGAGGTCGCATTTCTTCTTATCTTTTATTATATTTATTTTATGTATTGATATTTTTACTAATTTATTACTTTCTTTTCTAAAATCAGTAGATTCCTTATCCACAGTTTCAACTCTCTTTCTTAACTCGTTACTTATCTTTTGCTTTTGTTCTTTATTATTGTAATACCAATAATTAGATAATTTTTCCGAGCATAATTTTTGTGTAGTGAATAGGGATATTTTTCTTTCTATCATTTCAAAAAAAGTTGATAAACTGGGTAGCGACGTAAAAGATATTCTTTCTTTTCCATCACTTATACATGGATAAAAAAAATATTGTGACATTTCTTTTCTTACAGCATTCTCAATATTATCATTTTTTATATATCTAAATGGTCGATTCCAGCGTTTATAGTCGAAAAGAATAGTTCCAAGCGGTTTTTCAAACCAGAAGAGATCTTTATTTTTTTTATCTATCAATATTTCTAACTGCGAATTTTCTTGATTCCCATTCAGATAAAAAGTTTCATAAACAGGTCTATTTTTATAGCATGTCTCTTGAAAGTGAAAATGGAATTC